GGCTGAGATATAGGCAATAAACTGTAAATTTATTTAGGAAATTTTATTTTCTTTTACCAATACCTTTATCAGCATGTTTACCAGCATCTTTATTGGCTTAATAATTTAAGTAAAATATTAAATTGMAAWTWTAAWWWAATAAAATTTTTCTAGACCTATATAAGGCCTAAAGCTCTTATCTTTATTTATAGCTTTGAAGGCTATTAGTTTTATTGGTTAACTTAAATCCTTTTAATAAAAATTAAAAATTAAGGTAAATAAAATTAAACCATTGATAGAAATGAATGAAAGAAATATTAAAATGAAATTATTTTTAATTTTAATTTTTGAATTAATATTAAAATTATTTTCATTATGGATTAAAATTAATCTTGTATAGGCAATTCGTAAGTAAAAAAATAAAGTAATTAAAGTTATTATAATTATAAAAAAAATTAAATAAATAAATTCTCTTCTTAAAGATTGGATTACTAATCATTTAGGTAAAAATCCAAGGAAGGGGGGCAGTCCTCCTAAAGATAAAAGATTTAATATTAATCCAAATTTAATTATAGATATTTTATTTATAAATGAAAATATTTGTTTTAAATAAAAAATATTAAATTTATTTAAAATAAGAATTAGGTTTATAGAGATAAATGTATAAGTAAAAAAATAAATAATTCAAATTATATTATTAATTATAAATGATGAAATTATTCATCCTAAATGATTAATTGAAGAATAAGCTATAATTTTTCGTAATCTTGTTTGATTTAAACCTCCGATTCTGCCAATTATAGCACATATTATAATAATAAAAATAATATAATTATAAGATTTCATTGTATAACTTAATAACACTATAGGGGCAATTTTTTGTCATGTTATTAAAATTAATCTATTAATTCAATTTAAACCTTCAATAATTTCAGGAAATCAAAAATGGAATGGGGCTGCTCCCATTTTTAATAATAATGAAGAATTGATTATTATGATTATAAATTGATTAATATTTAAGAAATCTCTAATTAAATTTTTTTTTATTATAATAATTATAATAGAAAATAAAAAAATTGTTGAGGCTAGGGCTTGTACTAGAAAGTATTTTATGGATGATTCGGCGGAATAGGGGTCGGATTCTGCCTTTAATATAGGAATAAATGATAATAGGTTAATCTCTAAACCTATTCATGTTCCTAATCAAGAATTTGATGAAATTGTAATTATTGTCCCTGAGATTAAGGTTACAATAAAAATTATTTTATATATATTGATCATTAAAAAGAAAAGGATTAAAACCTATATGTTTAGGGTATGAACCTAATAGCTTTATTAGCTTATCTTTTTATATTTTAGTATATGATGTACAAAAGCTTTTGATGCTTTTAGAAATAGTTTAATTCTATTAAATATAATGAAAGTAAAAATTTTACATAATTTATTCTATCAAAATAATCCTTTAATCAGGCATTTCATTTATATAATTTTTAATATTATTAAATTAAACTTTGTTTGAAACTTTAATTGCCTGTAAGTCGGTTTGGTTTATAGTATTAATTTTTAATTAATTTTTTATAATAATGATTTTTAAGTTTACTAAAAATAGTTTTATATTTGGACAAAATTTCGTTAACTTATAGAATTTTAATAGAAATTTAATTTTAAAAATGCTTAATTTGGCCAAAAAATTTGAAAGGGTCGAAAATTTTGAATAATAATTTAAATTTAATTTTAGCTTAATGATTAGGGGTAATCTTAAGTTTAATTGAGACTCTAAATACAATGTATTTAGTTTTCAGAACATAAAATAAATAAGGAATTAATTAACATATTAATTCCTATTTATTTTATTATTTTGATCGCCCCCTTATCTTTTTTTTTTTGTAAATTTTAATTTTATCATAATATGAATTAATACAAATTTAATAAATTGGTATTAATTTAAATAGCAATTATATAAAGTTTAATTTTAGCTTAAAAATTTATTTCTTTTTTTTTATACATGTAAATTTTTGTAAGAATGATAATTTAATTTTAAAAATTATTTTATAAATTTTTATTCGCAGTATTTAATTTTAATAATTTAAGAAATTAAGAATTATAAAAAAAAGTTAATATTGACTAATTTTGTGCCAGCAGTTGCGGTTATACAAATAAATATAAATAAATTTTATTAGTAAATAATTAAATGAAATTTTAATATAAATATAGATTTATATTTTTTAGGTAAAATTTTAAATATAATTTTAATTTTTATATAAAATTTTAGTGTTATGAAATTTATTTTTAAACTAGGATTAGATACCCTATTATTTTAAATGTAAATAAAATTACTTAAGTAGTATTAGTTATGACCTTGAAATTTAAAAATTTTGGCGGTATTTTAGTCTATTTAGAGGAACCTGTTCTGTAATTGATAGTCCACGTTTAACTTTACTTAATTTAATAAATTTGTATATCGTCGTTATAAAAAGATTTTATAAGAATTTAAATTTTTAATATTTTATATAAAAATATATATCAGATCAAGGTGCAGTTTATATTTAAGAAGAAATGGGTTACAATAAATATATTTATAATGAATTTTAATTTGAATAAATTGATTGAAGGTGGATTTAATAGTAATAAAATTAATTTTAATTTTATGATTTTAGCTCTAAAATATGTACATATCGCCCGTCGCTCTTATTATAAAGTAAGATAAGTCGTAACATAGTAGATGTACTGGAAAGTGTATCTAGAATGACAAATTAGAGCTTGTTTAGTAAAGCATTTTATTTACACTAAAAAGTTGTTGTGCGAATCAATATAGTTTGAAAGTAAAAAATTTACTGTATTTTATTAGTGTTATTATATTTAATAAAAATAATTTTAAATATTAATTTTTTAGTATATTTTAAAGAAATAAAAATAATTGTTATAGTTTAATTGTATTGTAAAAGATTGTTGAAATAATAAATAATTTTAATAAAGTAAAATTAATTTTTTGTACCTTGTGTATCAGGGTTTATTAAATAAAGTTTATTTATATTGATTTTCTCGAATTAAAGAGAGTTAATAAATTATTTTTTTTATTGTAAAAAAAATATTTATAATAATTTATTAGTAATGAAATGTTATTCGTTCTTTAATATATCTAGTTTATTTAGAAATGAATTTAATTCAGATATTTTTATTTTAATAATTTAATTTTTTAAATTATTAAATTTTAATATTTATAATTAAAGGGATAAGCTTTTAATTAAAAATTTAAAAATTTTATAATATTTTAAAAATTTATAGGTTTAGAAATAGCCATTAATAATATTTTGTTATAATTAATTTAATTAAGAAATATTATTTTATAATATTTTAAATTTTTATAAATAAGTAAATTTTAATTTAAAATATTTAGTTATAATGATAAAATTAGTATATATTTTAAATATTTAGATAATTATTTTTAATAGGTTATTTAAAGGAATTCGGCAAAAATTTTACTCACCTGTTTAACAAAAACATGTCCTTTTGAATTTTATTTAAGGTCTAGTCTGCCCACTGATAATTATATTTTAAGGGCCGCAGTATTTTGACTGTGCAAAGGTAGCATAATCATTAGTTTTTTAATTAAAAGCTTGTATGAATGGCTGAATGAAGTAAAATCTGTCTCTATTTAAATTAATTTAGAATTTAATTTTTAAGTTAAAAAGCTTAAATTTTATTAAAAGACGAGAAGACCCTATAGATCTTTATATTTTTTGTTAATAATATAATTAAGAATTATTATAATTTTTTAATAATAAATATTTTATTGGGGTAATATAAAGATTGAAAAAATTCTTTTTTTTTATAAACATAAATTAATGAATTTATGATCCAATATTATTGATTATAAGATTAAGTTACCTTAGGGATAACAGCGTAATTTTTTTAGAGAGTTCTTATCGATAAAAAAGTTTGCGACCTCGATGTTGGATTAAAGATTATTTCAGGTGTAGAAGTTTGAAAATATTGGTCTGTTCGACCATTAAATCTTTACATGATCTGAGTTCAGACCGGCGTAAGCCAGGTCGGTTTCTATCTTTAATAATAAATTATATTTTAGTACGAAAGGACCAAATATTTGATATATTTATATTTAATTTTTGAATATTATTAATTATTTTGGCAGATTAGTGCAATGAATTTAGAATTCTTTTATGTAATTTTATTACAAATAATACTTGTTTTATATAGATATATTATTTTCTTTAATTTGTATATTATTGTTAATTATTTGTGTTTTAGTTGGAGTTGCTTTTTTAACTTTATTGGAACGAAAAGTTTTAGGTTATATTCAAATTCGTAAAGGTCCTAATAAAGTAGGTTTTATAGGAATCCCTCAGCCTTTTTGTGATGCAATTAAGTTATTTTCTAAGGAGCAAACTTATCCAATTTTATCAAATTATATCATATATTATTATTCTCCTATTATAAGATTGTTTTTATCTTTAATATTATGAATAATTATACCTTATATTATAGTTTTATTTTCTTTTAATTTAGGGTTGTTATTTTTTTTATGCTGTACTAGAATAGGGGTTTATACAGTTATGTTAGCTGGTTGATCATCTAATTCTTCTTATGCTTTATTAGGTGGTTTGCGAGCGGTAGCTCAAACAATTTCTTATGAAGTAAGTTTAGCATTAATTTTAATATCTTTTTTGGTATTAATTGATAGATTTAATATATTAGATTTCATAAAATATCAGGTTTATTATTGAATAATTTTATTATCTTTACCTTTGGGTTTTGTTTGATTTGTTTCAAGATTGGCTGAAACAAATCGTACCCCATTTGATTTTGCGGAAGGAGAGTCGGAATTAGTTTCAGGTTTTAATGTAGAGTATAGAAGAGGGGGTTTTGCGTTAATTTTTTTATCTGAATATTCTTCTATTTTGTTTATAAGAATGTTATTTTGTGTTATGTTTTTAGGGAGAAATTTGTTATCTATTTTTTTTTATATAAAAATAGTTTTTATTTCTTTTATATTTATTTGAGTTCGAGGAACATTGCCTCGTTATCGTTATGATAAATTAATAAATTTGGCTTGAAAAAATTTTTTGCCTTTATCATTAAATTATTTATTTTTATATTTGGGTTTAAAAATAATATATATTTCTTTATTAATATAGTGAATTATTTTTAGTAAAGTTAATAGAAAATTATTTCTATATTATGTTTTCAAAACATATACTTATTCAAGTTCATTAACTTATGTTAATAAATAATAGAGTCTCATATTTTTATAGTTAAAGGATTAATTAAAAAATATAAAAAATATAAAACTGTTAAAATTTGTCCTATTAAAATATAAGGGTCTTCTACAGGGCGTATTCCAATTCAAGTTAATAAAATAACAATGATAAAAAAACATCAAAATAAAAATTGATTAATAGGATAAAATTTTAATCTTTGAAAATTTCTTAAATTAGTAAAAGGTAAAATTATTAAAATTAAAATTGATATTACTAGGGCAATTACTCCTCCTAATTTATTAGGAATAGAACGTAAAATAGCATAGGCAAATAAGAAATATCATTCTGGTTGAATATGAATAGGAGTAACTAAAGGATTAGCTGGAGTAAAATTATCAGGATCTCCTAAATAATATGGGTTTAATAATGTAAGAATAGTTAATAGTATTATTAAAATAATAAAACCTATAATGTCTTTAAATGAAAAATATGGATGAAAAGGGATTTTATCAATATTTCTATTAATTCCTAATGGATTGTTAGACCCTGTTTGGTGTAAAAATAATAAATGAATTATAACTATTGCGGTTACAATAAAGGGGAGTAAAAAGTGAATAGTAAAAAATCGTGTTAAAGTAGCATTATCTACTGCAAATCCTCCTCATACTCATTGAACTAGTATAGTCCCTAAGTAAGGGATTGCTGATAATAAGTTTGTAATAACTGTGGCTCCTCAAAAAGATATTTGTCCTCAAGGAAGGACGTATCCTATAAAAGCGGTTCCTATAACTAAAAATAAAATAATTACTCCTACTATTCATGTAGGGGTAAATTTATATGAACCATAATATATTCCTCGCCCAATATGAAGATAAATACAAATAAAAAAAAATGAAGCTCCGTTAGCGTGAAGAGTTCGAAGTAATCACCCATAGTTTACATCTCGACAAATATGATTTACTCTATTAAATGCTAATTCAATATTAGCTGTATAATGTATAGCTAAAAATAATCCAGTTACAATTTGAATAATTAAACATAATCCTAATAAGGATCCAAAATTTCATCATAATGAGATATTAGAGGGGGTAGGAAGATCAATTAAAGCTCTATTTATAATTTTAAATAAAGGGTGAGTAGTTCGTATTGGTTTATTCATTAAAATTTTCGTCGAAGAGGCCCATAATTAATATTAGTAATTTTTACAACTGCAATTAAAGTTAAAAATAAATAATTAACTAGTATTAATGTAATTATATTATTTGGTATATTATAAATTTTATTTAGTGAAATTATATTTTCATTCTTAATTATTAAAATTTTATTATATAATTCAATAGAATTTGAAGTTAAAAATAATGTATTGATTGATAAGTAATCAATTAACAAATAAAGAAATAATATAGTGAAATAAGATATAATAAGTAAAATAAATAGTTTATTAGAATATTTAAATATTTCATTAGAAGCTAATCTTGTTATATAAATAAATAAAACTAGTATTCCTCCAACTATAATTAAAAATAAAATATAAGAAAATCAATATGAATAAGAAAATAATCCTGTAATTAATGCAATAATAATTGTTTGTATTAATAAAATTATTCCTATAGATAAAGGATGATTTAAAAATATAAAAATTATAGTTAATGATAAATTTATAATTAAAAATATAAAGTAAATACAGAGAGTAGTTTAAATAAAATATTAATTTTGGAGATTAAAGATGGAAGATATTTTTTCTCTGAAGTTTTAAAAGAATTTTCTTATTTTTGATTTACAAGACCAATATTTTTATTTAAATTATTAAAACTTATTTATTTATTAAGAATTATATTTTTTATTTTTATATATTTTGTTGGGATTATATCTTTTTCTGTTAAACGTAAACATTTATTATTAATATTATTAAGATTAGAATTTATTATTCTTTCTTTATATGTGTTAATTTTTATTTATTTATCTATGTTTGATTATGAATATTATTTTAGAATAATATATTTAACTTTTTGTGTTTGTGAAAGAGTTTTAGGTTTATCAATTTTAGTTTTTTTAATCCGAACTCAAGGAAATGATTTTTTTTTATCAATAAATATGTTATGTTAAAGTTTTTATTAATAATATTATTTATGATTCCTTTATGTTTTAAAAAAAGAGGATTTTGAGTTAATCAATTATTTTATTTATTAATAAGATTTTTATTTATGATAATAGGAAGTTTTAATTATATATGAATAAATATCAGATATTTTTTTGGCACAGATTTATTATCTTTTGGTTTAATTTTATTGAGATTTTGAATTTGCTCATTAATAATTATAGCAAGAGCTTCAATTAATATAAAAAATTTTTTTTCTAAGATATTTTTATTTTTATTATTAATTTTATTATTATTTTTATTCTGTACTTTTAGTTCTATAAATTTGTTTTTATTTTATTTTTTTTTTGAGGGAAGATTAATTCCAACTTTAATTTTAATTATAGGTTGGGGGTATCAACCAGAACGATTACAAGCTGGGATTTATTTATTATTTTATACTTTATTTGCTTCTTTGCCTATAATGATTGGTATTTTTTTTTATTATAATAATTATATAACTTTAGATTATTTTTTTTTTAATAATTTATATAATTTTAATATATATATATATATTTGTATAATTTTAGCATTTTTAGTAAAAATACCAATATATTTAGTTCATTTATGATTACCTAAGGCTCATGTAGAAGCTCCTGTATCAGGATCTATAATTTTAGCAGGGATTATATTAAAATTAGGAGGATACGGGCTTTTACGTGTTTTAAATATATTTATTGTAGTAGGGATATCATTTTCTTCTTTATTTGTTAGAATTAGATTAGTTGGAGGAGTTTTAATTAGATTAATTTGTTTACGTCAGACAGATATAAAATTATTAATTGCTTATTCTTCAGTAGCTCATATAGGAATAGTTTTAGGGGGAATAATAACTTTTAATTATTGAGGATTTTGTGGGGCTTTTATAATAATAATTGCTCATGGTTTATGTTCATCAGGTTTATTTTGTTTAGCTAATATTTCTTATGAACGTATAAATAGTCGGAGAATATTTATAAATAAGGGATTAATAAATTTAATACCAAGAATAACTTTATGGTGATTTTTATTAAGTTCTTCTAATATAGCAGCCCCTCCTTCTTTAAATTTAATGGGAGAAATTAGTTTATTAAACAGTATAATATCTTGAACTTGGATTTCTATATTTATGTTAATATTATTGTCATTTTTTAGAGCTGTGTATTCATTATATTTATATTCATATACTCAGCATGGTAAAATTTTTTCTGGAAAGTATTCATGTTCTTCAGGGTATGTACGGGAATATTTATTATTATTTTTACATTGAGTGCCTTTAAATTTATTGATTATAAAAAGAAGTTTTTTTATGTTATGAATTTATTTAAGTAGTTTAATTTAAAATTTTGATTTGTGGTGTCAAATATGTAAGATTTTCTTACCTTAAATTATTAATTTAATTTCTATTTGTATTTTATGATTTATTGTTTTATTTTTAATTAGTGTTTCATTATTTATATTTAGTTTAAAATTTTTATTGTTAGATTATGTAATTTTTATTGAGTGAGAAATTTTAAGATTGAATTCTAATTCAATTGTAATGAGAATTTTAATAGATTGAATATCGTTAATATTTATAAGATTTGTATTATTAATTTCTTCTATAGTAATTTTTTATAGAAATCAGTATATAGAGGGGGATTTAAATATTAATCGTTTTATTATATTAGTTTTAATATTTGTTTTTTCTATGATATTATTAATTATTAGCCCAAATTTAATTAGAATTTTATTAGGTTGAGATGGGTTAGGATTAGTTTCTTATTGTTTAGTTATCTATTATCAAAATATTAAATCTTATAATGCAGGAATATTAACTGCACTTATAAATCGAGTAGGAGATGTTATATTATTAATTGCTATTTCGTGAATATTAAATTATGGTAGATGAAATTATATTTTTTATTTAGATTATTTAAAAAATGATTATTATATACAAATTATTAGATTATTAGTAGTAATTGCTGCTATGACAAAAAGAGCTCAAATTCCTTTTTCTTCTTGGTTACCTGCAGCAATGGCAGCTCCGACACCAGTTTCAGCTTTAGTTCATTCCTCAACATTAGTAACAGCTGGGGTTTATTTATTAATTCGATTTAGAGCTGCTTTAAATGAAAATATTTGTTTATATTTATTATTAATTTCTGTATTAACAATATTTATAGCTGGATTAGGGGCAAATTTTGAATTTGATTTAAAAAAAATTATTGCCTTATCAACTTTAAGACAATTAGGTTTAATAATTAGAATTTTATCTATAGGTTATTATAAATTAGCCTTTTTTCATCTTTTAACTCATGCTTTATTTAAGGCTTTATTATTTATATGTGCTGGGGCTATTATTCATAATTTAAAAGATAATCAAGATATTCGTTATATAGGAAATTTAATAATTCATATGCCTCTAACTTGTATTTGTTTAAATATTGCAAATTTAGCTTTATGTGGAATACCTTTTTTAGCTGGATTTTATTCAAAAGATTTAATTTTAGAGATTGTTTCTATAGATATAGTTAATATTTTAATTTTTTTTTTATTTTTTCTTTCTACTGGATTAACTGTATGTTATTCATTTCGATTATGTTATTATTCTATTACAGGAGATTTTAATTTTTATTCTTTACATAGTTTAAATGATGAAGGATGAATTATATTAAAAAGTATAATATTTATAACTATATTTGTAATTTTTAGAGGTAGAATATTAAGTTGATTAATTTTTCCTACTCCAGTAATAATTTGTTTACCCCAAGGTTTAAAAATATTAGCTTTATTAGTAAGAATTATTGGAGCTTGAATTGGGTATGAAATAGCAAAGTTTTCAATTAGATGATATTCTAATTCTTTAAAGTTTTATAAATTAACAAATTTTTTTGGGTCTATATGATTTTTACCTAATATTTCAACTTTTTCTATAAATTATGTTCCTTTAATAATAAGTTATAATTTATATAAAAATTTTGATCAAGGGTGAAATGAATATTTTGGGGCTCAAGGAATTTATAAAAATTTAAAAAATAATTCATTTATAATTCAATTTTTACAAAATAATAATATTAAGATTTTTTTACTTTTAATTTCTATGTGAATAATTATATTATTTTTTATATTTATATATTACTTAAATAGCTTATATTAAGAGCATAATATTGAAGATATTAAGGAAATAAATTATATTTTTGAGTATTTATAAAAAAAAATATATTTTATTTTTACAATGAAAATGTAAGGTTTTAATTAAACTATATAAATTGAATATTTAGAAATATAAACGGAATTAAACCGCTAAAATAAAAAGTTAGCAGCTTTTTTTTGATCATCATATTTCTTTAATTGGAATTGAATTCAATGATATCATTAACAGTGATAGGCCTCTATTTGGCTTCAATTAATTAATAMTAWTGGTWTATWTNNNATACCAATTTTTAGGTCGAAACTAAATGTAAGCTTTTACTTCTTATTTAAGATAAGTTGATAAGATAGTCAACACTTTTTGAATGCAACCCAAATGTTATAATTAACTATTATCCTATTTAGCTCAATTTAATGCTCCTTGATTTCATTCATGATAAAGACCAATTAATAAGATAAAAATAAAAAAAAATCTTGTAATTATTCAAGATAATAAATTGGATGTTTTTATAATTATAATTAAAGGTATTAAAAGGGCAATTTCTACATCAAAAATTAAAAAAATTACAGCAATTAAGAAAAATTGTAATCTAAAAGGTAAACGGGTAGAATTTTTTGGATCAAATCCACACTCAAATGGTGAATTTTTTTCTCGGTCTATAAAAGATTTTTTAGATAAAATATTAGCAATTAATATTACAATAATTGATAAAAATAAAATGATAATTCTTATTATTAAAATTAAATAAATTATTTGTACTAAAAATAATTAGACCATTTGATTGGAAGTCAAATATACTTATATACTATACAAATTATCTACCTCATCAATAAATAGAAATATATAAGAATAATCATACAACATCAACAAAATGTCAGTATCATGCTGCAGCTTCAAACCCAAAATGATGAATAGATGAAAAATGATTTATAATATGGCGGATTAAACATACAAGTAAAAAAGTAGTTCCAATAATTACATGTAATCCATGAAATCCTGTTGCTATAAAAAATGTTGACCCATAAACTGAATCTGCAATTGTAAAAGGAGATTCAATATATTCAAGTCCTTGAAGTAAAGTAAAATAAATTCCTAATAAAACTGTAAATAATAACCCTTGTGCGGTTTGAGTATAGTTATTTTCCATTAAACTATGATGGGCTCATGTTACCGTGATTCCAGAAGTTAAAAGAATTAAAGTATTTAATAATGGAATTTCAAGAGGATTGAATGGAATAATTCCTATAGGAGGTCATATTCTTCCTAATTCTACAGTAGGGGCTAATCTTCTATGAAAAAAAGCTCAAAAAAAAGAAATAAAAAAGAAAATTTCAGAAGTAATAAATAAAATTATTCCCCATCGTAATCCTATTGTTACAATATATGTATGTAAACCTTGAAAGGTTCCTTCTCGAGTAATGTCGCGTCATCATTGAATTATAGTTAATAAAGTAATAATTATTCCAATTATAAATAAATTAATATTAAATTGATGAAATCATTTAACAAGGCCTGAAACAGTAATTATTGCCCCTAAAGCTCCTGTTAAAGGTCAAGGGCTATAATCTACAAGATGGTAAGGATGATTTGAATGTGTTGACATTAAATTACTTCACTAGAATATAGAGTTCTTAAAATAGCAAATACATATGATTGAATAATTGATACAGCGAATTCTAAAGTTAATAATAATAATTGTACAATAATTAAAAGAGAAATTAATGATGATCTTATTATAGGTCCTGTATTACCTAATAAGGTAAGAAGTAAGTGTCCTGCAATTATATTTGCTGCTAATCGAACTGCTAAAGTTCCTGGTCGAATAATGTTTCTAATTGTTTCAATACAAACTATAAAAGGTATTAAAATTGGAGGAGTACCTTGAGGTACAAGATGTGCAAATATATGTTGTATATTATTAATTCACCCAAAAATTATAAATCTTATTCATAAAGGAAGAGCTAATGATAAAGTTATAGATATATGACTTGAGCTTGTGTAAATATAAGGAAATAGTCCTATAAAGTTATTAAATAAAATTATAGAAAATAATGAAATAAAAATTAAAGTTCTTCCTTTTTGATTAAATGAACCTAATAAAGTTTTAAATTCTTTGTGTAATGTTATAATTACATTAATTCAAATAATGTTAAATCGAGAGGGAATAAATCAGTAAGTTATAGGAATTAAAAGAATTCCTAATAATGTTCTTATTCAATTTAGAGATAAGTTTAAAATATTTGTTGAAGGATCAAATGTTGAAAATAAGTTTGTTATCATTTTCAGTTTAAAGTTTTTATATTAAAATGATGTTTATTATTTGAATTAGAATTTTTAATTAAATATAAATAATAATTTAAGAAATTAAATATAAAAAAAATAATTGTAAATATAAAATATAAAAATAATCAATTTATAGGTGCTATTTGAGGGATTAAAGAATATTAAAAATTTAATAATTTTAGTTTGACATTCTAATGTTATAGATTAACTAATTCTTTTCATTAGAAGTAGTTGCTAGATTACTATAAAATGGTTTAAGAGACCAATACTTGCTTTCAGTCATCTAATGATTATGCTCTAGATTTAAAAATTCAATTAATAAAAATTTTTATAGGGACTCTTTCAATTACAATAGGCATAAAACTATGATTTGCTCCACAAATTTCTGAACATTGTCCAAAAAATAGTCCTGAACGATTTATGAAAAATCCTGTTTGATTTAATCGTCCTGGTGTAGCATCAACTTTTACTCCTAAAGCAGGAATTGTTCAAGAGTGAAGAACGTCAGTTGCAGATACTAAAATTCGAATTTGTGAATTAAATGGTAAAATAATTCGATTATCAACATCTAATAAACGAAAATTATTATTTTCTATTTCATTAATAGGAATTATATAAGTATCAAATTCTAGTTTTTTAAAATCTGAATATTCGTAACTTCAATACCATTGGTGACCAATAGATTTTAAAGTAATAGAAGGGTTTCTAATTTCATCAAGAAGGTATAATAATTGTAAAGAAGGAAGAGCAATAAATACAAGAATGATTGCGGGCAAAATTGTTCAAATTACTTCAATTGTTTGTCCTTCTAATAAGTATCGATTTATATATTTATTAAAAAATAAAGTAATTATCAAATAACCTACTAAAATTGTAATTATTGTAAGAATTATTAATGTATGATCATGAAAAAATATAAGTTGTTCTATAAGAGGAGAAGCTCTATCTTGGAAACTAAGGTTAGATCATGTTGCCATTTTCTAACAAAAGCTAAGCTTTATATATGAAGCTTAAATTCATTGCACTAATCTGCCATATTAGAAATTAGACAGTATAGGCAACTCAGAATAACTGTGTTCTGCAGGAGGATGATTTTGAAATCATTCAACTGTAGTTGATATATGATTAGAAAATAATACTAATCGTTGAGTTATAAATCTTTCTCAAACAATATAAATTAGTATTAAAATTCCAATAAAAGAAATTGTTGAACCAATAGAAGAAATAATATTTCATGAAGTGTAAGCATCAGGATAGTCTGAATATCGACGAGGTATTCCTCTTAAACCTAAAAAATGTTGAGGAAAAAAGGTTAAATTTACCCCGATAAATATTACAATAAATTGAATTTGTAATAATTTATTATTTATAACTAAACCTGTGAATAAAGGAAATCATTGAATAAATCCTGCTATAATAGCAAATACTGCTCCTATTGATAATACATAATGGAAATGAGCAACAACATAATATGTATCATGGAGAACAATGTCAATAGAAGAGTTAGCTAATACAACTCCTGTTAATCCTCCAACAGTGAATAAAAATACAAATCCTAAAGCTCATATAAGAGAAGGTCTATATGTTAATTGAGCTCCATGTAAAGTAGCTAATCAAGAGAAAATTTTAATTCCAGTTGGAACAGCAATAATTATTGTTGCTGAAGTAAAATAAGCACGAGTATCTACATCTATTCCTACAGTAAATATATGGTGAGCTCAGACAACAAATCCAAGTAATCCAATTGCAAGTATAGCATAAATTATTCCTAAGGATCCAAAAGTTTCCTTTTTCCCTCTTTCTTGTCTAATAATATGAGAAATTATTCCAAATCCTGGTAAAATTAAAATATAAACTTCAGGGTGGCCAAAGAATCAAAATAGGTGTTGATATAAAATAGGATCTCCTCCCCCAGCAGGGTCAAAGAAAGAAGTATTTAAGTTTCGATCAGTTAATAATATAGTAATTGCTCCAGCTAAAACAGGTAAGGATAAAAGTAATAAAAGAGCTGTAATTCCAACTGATCACACAAATAAGGGTATTCGATCAAATGATATTCCAACTGATCGTATATTAATAATAGTAGTAATAAAATTTACTGCTCCTAAAATAGAAGATACCCCAGCTAAATGAAGGCTAAAAATTGCTAAATCAACTGAAGCTCCTCTATGGGCAATTCCAGAAGAAAGGGGAGGGTACACAGTTCAACCTGTACCTGCTCCTCTTTCCACTATTCTTCTTGTAAGGAGGAGAGTTAAAGAGGGAGGAAGTAACCAGAAACTCATATTATTTATTCGAGGAAAAGCTATATCAGGAGCTCCTAATATTAGAGGTACAAGTCAATTACCAAATCCTCCAATTATAATAGGTATAACTATAAAAAAAATTATGACAAAAGCATGAGCTGTAACAATTACATTATAAATTTGGTCATCTCCAATTAAAGATCCAGGATTTCCTAATTCTGCTCGAATTAGTATTCTTAAAGAAGTTCCAACTATCCCTGACCAAGCTCCAAAGATAAAATATAAAGTTCCAATATCCTTATGGTTTGTTGAAAATAATCATTGTCGCGGTAAAAT